TCTCTTGTCCATTCTTTCCAGTCTTTTTGTTTCCGTACCACAAAAATGGGAAATAGAGAATCTATATCCAAGAAAGGTCTAACCGTTGGAATAATAGTATCCATTGTTATTTGATTTGATACATTGTGGTCAGTAACATTGTTGAATTAGTACGGAAAGAGAGGGATTCGAACCCTCGGTAAACAAAAGCCTACATAGCAGTTCCAGTGCTACGCCTTCAACCACTCGGCCATCTCTCCTACAGACTGATTATGGCCCAGAAACGGAGTTAATAGTGAGTCATTCATATTCAATTTTTTTTTGATAAGCACGTCCAACCAATTCTAACTATAAAAATAATTTTTTTTTTTTAACTATGTTTAATGGATACTTTTAGCTCATGATTCTATTTAGTTTTTTAAACTATGATTCCATTTTTTATAAAAATTCAACTTTTACAGTTTTCGATTTTTCACCAACAACTGTTTATCCCATACATAGATCTAGTCAAAATTTATGAATCATAGAATAATTATTCGATTCTTTTTGCTCTTTGGATCATAATTCAATCAAAAAACTTCTAGAATTACCCCAATCTGTAAGATAAATCAAATTATTTTATTCTTCAACTTCGCTGAAATCAGAATAGTTCTCTTCATTCTGATCCTACTACATTTGGATGAAATTTAACCGGATTGAAATATTTCTTATGTTTTATTGATTCCTGTGAAATCAAAAAGAAACAATTTGAATATCGAGTAGGATTTTTTAATGAATCCGTTTTTATGTTATTTCGTACTATGCAATTCCTTTGTTTGTGGGATCATTTTCTCACGAGAGGTAATTAAAAGAAATTATAGAATGGGGTTGTTACCGATGCCTAGATCTGGGATAAATGGAAATTTTATCGATAAGACCTTTTCAATTGTAGCCAATATCTTATTACGAATAATTCCGACAACTTCCGGGGAAAAAGAGGCATTCACCTATTACAGAGATGGTGCGATTTGATTTTGTTTTTATTTTCTTTACCGCTCTCCGTCTTAGTAGAAAGACACATTATTCGGGATAGAAAGAAAACAATAATTGAAATAAATCTACGCTTCTTGGAGGTGCAATTAAAATTTAAAAATAAAAAAATTCCTTCTGTCGTGTATCCCCGATTAATGTAACCTCAGATGCTTTAATTGTCGATTCTAGTATTGAGCGAAAGGTGTAACCTATGGATTAAGTCAACCCTACTCCACTAGTAAAAATATCCACTAGTAAAAATAGGTAGCAGAGGGGAAGAAGCACTACACCTAGGAATCAACAACACGAAAACTTTGTTATAAATTATCCCTTTTCCTTATCGGGATCGGAACTTAGAAAAATGGTTGGGACAACAAACATCCATCTCGTTTGTATTTTGGATACCTGTATAACCATCGAAGACTGTTGAAGTGACTAATTCCTGGAAATTTAGAGGCGTTGAGGACAAAGAAATTGTTAGAGTTACCATTTTTATCTAGTAACAACATGCTTGATGTTAAGAAAAGATCTTTTACAGGAAGGTTGGCTAGAGATTTTTTGTAAAAACGCTAGTCCCATCAGTTCATAATGAGAGTATTTCAATCTTTTTTGATTTCATGTATTATTCTCATCTCATTATGCGCATCACATAAAGGGGGAGCCGTATGAGATGAGAATCTCACGTACGGTTCTGGAACGGAGATTCTTTGAATGGAATAACGAACGACCGTAACGGATGTCGGCTCAATCCGAAGGAAATTATGCGGAAGCTCTACAGAATTATTATGAAGCTATGCGACTAGAAATCGATCCCTATGATCGAAGTTATATACTCTATAACATAGGTCTTATCCACACAAGGAACGGAGAACATACGAAAGCTTTGGAATATTATTTTCGGGCACTAGAACGAAACCCGTTCTTACCACAAGCTTTTAATAATATGGCTGTGATCTGTCATTACGTGCGACTATCTCCACTATAGAAAGAAAAAAAAAGAGCAAATTCGCTAATAAATACTAAAAAAAATAGGCTTTCTACATATGTATTGTCCAAACTAACGATTTGTATCAGCTGTAGCAAAGAAAGAAACTTCATAGAAGTAGAAATATGAAGAAATAGGTATGCCTAGATACTTTATTCTATGGATAAAGGATCTAATTGATAGAAGAAGCACCGTAAAGATCAATTAGTCAGGTTTTTGGCCGATACAATAAAAACTGCTTACTTATATCATGATATAAGATCAAAATGAAGGAATCCACTTATGTAATAGGGTGGATCCCCTACGATATTGAGCAGCGGTGTAGCATCAGATCCCAAAGACAGTAAGTCTTTTCTTTCTTATGAGGGAAAGTCTTTTTCAAGGATTCTATATAAATTTCTAGATGAAACCGAGATAGTTATCTTTCAGAAAATTGTAACGATAGTGGAATGCCTCTGCTTTATTCTTCTGAAGGTGGGAGAAAAGATAAAACTTATTTAATTATTCAGCAAAATTGAAGATTGA